TGAATCTTTTTACTGCAAAGTAAGAAACTGTTTTTTTCACTCATATAACTATCTGGTTTAGTTCATCAACCCGAATGATGAATAAAAAATAAAAAGGTATATTCAACTCATGAAATTTCCTTCCTAGAAAGAAAAGACATAGAGGAAATTTTATGTCTTAACGAATCACACGTAGAGATATTGATAACACACATAGAGTTAATGGTATTTCATAACTAATTGATTGAGCAGCAGCCCGTAAACCACCTAAAAAGGAATATTTATTATTTGATCCATAACCTGACATAAGAAGGCCCACGGGAGCAATACTTGAAATGGCAATCCATAAAAAAACACCAATACTTAAATCGGCTAGAACAAGGCGATATCCAAAAGGAATTACTAAAGAACTTAGTAGAATTGATGTGACTGCTATGGATGGTCCGATACTGAATAAACGAGTATCTCCTCTTGATGGAAGAAGATTCTCTTTGAAAAGTAATTTTGTACCATCTGCTAAAGCTTGAAGAATTCCCAAAGGCCCGGCGTATTCAGGGCCAATACGTTGTTGTATCCCCGCAGATATTTCTCTTTCTAACCAAACAATTACTAGTACACCTATTGTGATTCCTAATACAGGAGTAAAAATAGGGACAAGCATCCATATGATCTCATATACCTCTTTTAAGGATTCCAATCTAAAAAAAGAATTGATAGCTTGTACTTCTGTTGTATCTATTATCATTTTAACGATCAACTTCTCCCATAATGATATCTATGCTACCTAGTATTGTCATAATATCAGCCAATTTCATTCTTTTAACTAATTGAGGAAGGATTTGCAAATTGATAAAACCCGGTGGTCGGATTTTCCATCTCCAAGGAAAAACACCCTTATCTCCTATCAGAAAAATTCCTAATTCTCCTTTTGGGGCTTCGACTCTCACATAAAGTTCTTGTTTTGACAATTCAAAAGTAGGAGAAGGTTTTTTACTGATAAATCGATAGTCAAAATCATTCCATTCGGGATCCCATACTTTATCAAAGCGCCGGATTTCTAAATTCTCATAGGGCCCCCCCGGAATTCCTTCTAAAGCCTGTTGAATAATTTTTATTGATTCTGTCATTTCACCGATTCGTACTAAATAACGAGCTAATGAATCCCCTTCCTTTTGCCATTGAACTCCCCAATCAAATTCATCGTAAGACTCATAATGATCAACCTTTCGAAGATCCCATTGTATTCCGGAAGCTCGTAGCATTGGTCCCGATAAACCCCAATTAATTGCCTCCTCTCCGCCAATAATGCCTACTCCCTCAACTCGCTCTAAAAAAATAGGATTCCGTGTAATAAGCCTTTGATATTCAGTAACTCTTGTTAAAAAATAATCACAAAAATCCAAGCATTTATCTACCCAGCCATAAGGTAAATCAGCAGCGACTCCTCCAATACGAAAATAATTATGCATCATTCGCATACCGGTAGCAGCTTCGAATAGGTCATATATCAATTCTCTTTCTCTAAAAATATAGAAGAAGGGGGTCTGTGCGCCAATATCTGCCATAAAAGGGCCAAGCCATAACAAATGCGAAGCTATACGACTTAACTCTAACATAATGACTCTGATATAGCTGGCCCTTTTAGGCACTTGAATATTGCCTAACTGCTCTGGTGCATTTACAGTTATTGCTTCAGTGAACATAGTAGCTAAATAATCCCAACGTGTTACATACGGTAAATATTGTATAATTGTTCGGTTTTCCGCAATTTTTTCCATTCCTCTATGTAAATAACCCAATATTGGTTCACAGTCAATAACATCTTCACCATCTAGAGTAACAATGAGTCGAAGAACACCGTGCATTGATGGGTGCTGAGGGCCCATATTGACTATCATAAGGTCATTTCGTGTAGCTGGTGCAGTCATAAGTTTTTCCCGATTCATTCTTCCATGAATTGCTGAAAGCGAAAAGAGGTTCATCAAAATTTAAGCGAAAATTCAAAACGACTCTTCAAATTAATGATTTTTTGTTTCTCGAATCTCCAACTGTCCGATTAATTCTTTATAACGTACTCTATTTTTTTTTGACAAATAGGCGAGCAGCCGTTGACGTTTTCCTATAATTTTACGTAGACCTCTCTGAGATAAATAGTCTTTTTTGTGCAATTCCAAATGTGAAGTAAGTCTCCGTATCCTATTGGTGAAACTCACTACTTGAAATTCAACAGACCCCTTGTTGTCTTCGTTTTCCTCTTTCAAAATAATTGCACTGAATGTATTTTTTATCATAAAAAAGCTCCTTCTACCCTTTAATTTACATATAAAATATTTTATTTGATCAGTAATAATAATATTAGTCATTTTAATGTAGTAATTAGTATACACAAGAATTTTAATTTTAGTTGGACAGGGATAAAAAAGTAGATGGTACGTTTTTACACTTACAACGTCAAATAATTTAGACCGAAAATTCGGAATATTCCATATATTCGTTTATTTTATAGATTTTATCCAAACAAATTGATACGTCATTGACTTAGTATTAAATAAAAAAGATCTAATATTAGACTGGGACGTAAGACAGGGCATATGTGCATCTGTTTGCTTTTCTATATGGTACAGAATATATAGGAAAAATGTACCATCAACCAATTTTGAATTGTGGATATATTCTTAACAAACTAAAACGGCTTCCATTATTGGTATTAAACCAATATCTATTCATACAAGCTAAGTCTTCTAATCGATAATTAGGCCAAAGAAATAACTTTAATTTAATTAATTCATTTTTATCTCTATCAAGATGCTTTTTTTGATCCAAAAAAGGATTCCTGTTTTTTATGTTCTTTTTGTTACAAAATACTCGATTTTTATCCACACTATTTATATTCTTTGAGTTGAAAGAAATTAGAATTCTCAATTCTCTACGACGTCTAGATGATAAAATCTTTTCAGGAACGATAAAATCATAATGTTTTTTGTCTCTCTTTCGAATTATTATTTGATATCTTGGGATAGATTCATCCAATTTATTTTTATTGATATATCTTTGTTCTCGATATCTTTGAGGAGTTTGGTACTTACTTTTATGAACCAACGATATACTTACGGTTTGATATATAATAAAGTATCCGTCGTTTTTTACAGACAAACGAATGGGATCGATAAAAAATATCCCCTTTTTATTCAATTCTATAGGAGTCAATTTTTTTCGAATCACCATTATATCCAGATTTATTTCTTTCCTTTGAATAGACGATATAGTAGTATCTCTTGGATTTATCAGTCCAAGCAAGTAACAATATATCTTGATATTATTGATCATTCTTTCAGTTAAATTCGGAATTAAACCATCGTCTATTATCCATTGAAAAAGCAAATAGTGTTTCCGTAAGAAAATTATTTCTGGTCTCATCTTATTTCGGATCTTATATTGTTTTTTCATTTTATCTTGGTTTTGTGAATATGATCCAAGGCCTCTTCGGCCCGCGGGTTCTTTTTCTTCTTGATTTCGATTCATTAATTCAGAATATCTTTTTTCATTCGATGGTCTAAAAAAATGGAATTTTTTCTTTTCATTGATGTTTTTCTTTTTATTTAAATTTAAAAGAAGTAATTTGCTTGGTATAATCCATGGTTTTATTTTGTATACATTATAAAGTGGCACAAATTCTGGGAAGAACGGAAGTTTCAGATTTGTCGATATTGAGTTTAGGATTTCTTCATTCATTTCCATCCAATCAAAAAAGAGTTTCTTGTCATTGATTGGATTTATTTCTAAATTTTGATGAATCATCAGATAAAAAATATCGTTTTTATCCATTTTCTCAATTTTTTGGTAATTCTTACTTCCAAGCTTAGTATTTATATTACTGCTATAATCCATTTTGGTCCAGGCCTCAATATCTATTTTTTGTCTTAGAAAAAAATTGAGAATTGTCCAATCAAAATATTTTCTATCTGGATTTTTTTGCATATACATAATATCGACCTTTTCTAGATAATGATTGATAGGAATTTCCTCCAGGCTTTCAAATAAATTTTGTTTATAATTGTTGTAATTAAAAGTAATTTTTTGGTTGTTATTTAATTCTGATGGTGATCCATAAATAATATATGAGGACTTCTTAATTTCAGAATTAATAGATTTATATGATAAAAGATTATATATATAGTATTTTGGAAAATTATATTTTTGGTTTGGTAATGGATATACTTTAAAATCCTTTTGTTTTTTGTGATAAAGTAATCGATCTTTTTCATACGAATTACATTTTGTTAAATCTTTATTTTGGGTAATACCACCTTCATTTATTGTAGTTCGCCATTTTTGTGGTATTAATTCAAACCATCTAATCTGAGATAAATTGTATTGATAATGACCTCTTAACCAGTTTTTCCATTGATTCGTTTCAGAACTTGAAAGTTTTGTATGTCTTAATTCGGAATGAAATATTCCTTGTGTTACAAAATAATTTTTTATTGCAGTCTTAAGAAAAACGGGAGTTACATGATACTCAAAAATAGATCTTAACTTATACAAATTAATAACTTGGGTTTGTGATAATTTGTAAAATACATATGCTTGTGATAAAGAGGATAAGTCAAAAAAAAGATGTGAATTCCTCTTACTATTCTTAATATTGTAAAGTTCACTTTTTAGAGTCGAAATAAAGTTAATTTCTTTTTTGTTTTTTTTATTTTTTATTTCTTGGTTTGTTTTATTATTGTAAATGTATTTATCAAAACAAAAATTTCTTGATTCAAGAACTAGTTGTGTAGGAATTCTGGCAATATGAATGATACATAGAAAGATATCGATGTATATTCTTTTAATGAAAATTTTTATAAACAAATCTAATTTATAGATTAATCGATTTCTTCTTTTTTTTTTTTTTAATATTTTCCAAAAAATTTTTGGTGATTTTTCTTTTCCATTATAACTATAACTTGTTTTGTTAGGACTACTTCTTTTCTTGGCGTTGCTGTTTTTTTCTTTTGTAAGACTCTTTGTTTTCT